ATCTAAACGGACCCGGAACATACCATTGGGAAGTGATTCAGTAATTAAACCTTCATGAACCCACTTTTGTTCTTTCATTTGAGGTAAAACCTCCTTGGTGTATCAACTAATGGAGGAAGAGTGATATTAGACAACCCGTCCTTTCGCTTTTTTTTTTCCAAAATAAGAAGTTTCGAATCTAATTCGGATATTAGAAGGATTACCATATATAACACAAAATTTCTCCGCCGATTCTTTCTAATCGAGCCTCTCGGTCTGTCATTATACCTTGAGAAGTAGAAAGGATTACAATTCCCATCCCACCTAAAATTTTAGGAATGCGTTGGTAGTTAGAATATATTCGTAGACCGGGTCGACTTATCCTTTTTAAATTTAAAACAGTTCCATATGGTCCTTTACTATTTCTTCTATGTTGCAGGGTTAAAACCAAAAAGTATTGTTGGTTTTCCCGATGTTTTCTCACATTTTGGATAAAACCTTCTCGTAAAAGTATTTTAACAATGTTTTCCGTGATGTTAGTCCATGCTATTCGAACTGTTCCTTTTCTATTCATGTCAGCATTTCGTATAGAAGTTATTATCTCAGCAATAGTGTCTCTACCCATGATGAACTAAAATTGGTGGTTTCTCAAAATTTGGATATAATAAACATGCTCTTTTTAAATTATTAAAGGTATATACGTAATTATTAAAGGTATATACGTGAGACATAATCTACTAATAATTAATCGATTTCATTCAAGTAAATTTGACTCTAACTATAATAACAATTTCGTTTTATAATACCTCGGGGGCTAATGAAACTATTTTAGTAAAATTTAACTGTCTCAATTCTCGTGCAATCGCACCAAAAATTCTCGTTCCTTTAGGATTTCCTTCTTGATCAATGACAACTGCAGCATTGTCATCATATCGTATTATCATACCGTTATCGCGTTTCAGTTCTTTACAAGTACGTACAATTACAGCTCTGATCACTTCGGATCTTTCTAAAGGCATATTTGGTACTGCTTCTTTGATCACAGCAACAATAATGTCACCAATATGAGCATATCGGCGATTACTAGCTCCTATGATTCGAATACACATCAATTTTCGCGCCCCGCTGTTGTCCGCTACATTCAAAAGGGTCTGGGGTTGGATCATATCATTTTTTAATCTATTTTTAAAATGCAAAAGGGGCGCAGAAAAAAAAAGAAATATTCTTTGTCCAAAAAAGAAACCTGCAATTGTTTTTTGTTAGTCCAAAGGAAAGACTTCTTGCCTTTCATTTTACATTTCTATTCCGAAAGAATAAATTGAGTTTGTATAGGCATTTTGGATGCTGCTATTTGAATAGCTTTTCTGGCTACATTTTCTGCTACTCCCCCTATTTCATAAAGTATCCTACCCGGTTTAACGACAGCTACCCAATATTCGGGGGATCCTTTACCTGACCCCATACGTGTTTCTGCGGGTCTTACTGTAACTGGTTTATCTGGAAATATACGGACCCATATTTTTCCACCACGACGTACATTTCGGGTCATTGCTCGTCTCCCCGCTTCTATTTGTCTAGATGTGATCCAAGTAGGTTCAAGTGCCTGAAGGGCGTATCTACCGAAACAAACACTATTACCTCTATAAGATATTCCCTTCAGTCTTCCTCGATGTTGTTTACGAAATCTGGTTCTTTTGGGGTTATAGTTGATGGTTGTTTCGCAATTCCATCTCTACTCCAGAACTGGACATGAGAGTTTCATCTCATCCAGCTCCTCGCGAATCAAAAGAAAAGAGTGATAAATCGTTAATTAATATATCCATATATGTAAGTAATGAATAATACATTGAATCCCTGGATTCTTTCAAATTTTATCTAGTTTATTTCAAATTCTTCTAGACTTTTTTTGATATATAACTAAATAAACTTTTTTTTGATATATAACTAAATAAACTAAATATATATATTTATATTTCTAGTTATAGATACTTCGTATTTTTATGGATCAGCTTTTTTTTAACGAATTTTGACTTTCCGTTCATATCGGATCGCGTAAAATTGAACAATCCAATAAAATCAAATTTTCGCGGGCGAATATTTACTCTTTCAATATCTAGTTCAGTTGTTGGGTTAGCCTATGACTTTTTAGAATCAATGAAAAGGTTCCTGGTTCGTTCCGCCATCCCACCCAATGAATCATTAGGATTCATGTTCAAGAGAATCTTCTGCATTCATGGGTTCCATCGTTCCCATCGCTTCTCTATTAATGGTTAGGTCTGAATTTGACAATGGAGCTTTTCGTGGATTTTGTTCTTGAGTCAATCCTCTTAATCTTTCTTGGCTCGAAGCTCTTTTTGTTGTTCTATCAACAAATTAGGGATGAATCTCAATATTGATGCTTTATTAGATACATTGTTTTTTCTGCGATTATTTAGAGACCTTACATATTAGATTGGAATCATATATCATTGCTATTTTCTCTCTCTTTCTCTCACCATTCCACTTATCCATATCCTTAGTA